TCCTTAAACAACCATAGATTGGCCTGAAAGGCCTTAGCAAAAGCTTCTACAAGTACAAGATGTTCTAGTTTTCCATAGAAATAGATTCGTTCAAGAAGGGTTCCAGAAGACGTTGAACATAAATGAGAAGATTGGTTACGAAGAAAGACGAAGATGGATTCGTATTCACATAGATGAGAATTATATAGGACGAAGAAAAACCTTTGATTTCTTTTTGAAAAACAAGAACTGGCTTTATTTGGAGTATTCCAACTACGATACTCATGGAGAAGGAATCGTAATAAATGTAAAGAAGAAGCGTCTTTTACCCAGTAGCGCAGAGTTTGAATCAATATTTCCAGATGGGCTGGGTAGGGTATTAGTATCTCTAATACATAAATTAAATGTGAAAAATTGTCCTCTAAAAAAGGGAATATTGAATGAATTGATCGTAAATTATGAGATTTAATTCTCCTTTCTAGCGAAGATAATAATCGGAGATAAAACGGAATTTCTACAATGACTGCAAATCCTTCTGATATCATTTGAAAATAAAAATTCTTGTTGCGTCCAAAAAATATATTTTGGTTAAAATCATTAGCAAAAAGAATCTGTTCATACTGATACATTCGCTCAATTGCACGTTTCACAATTAGTAAGCTGAATTTATTATAACCTGCATTTTCCAAAAAAACGGATCTATTTCTATTTAAACCATGATCATGCGCAAGTGCATAAATATACTCCTGAAAGATAAGTGGATATAAGAAGTAGTGTTGTTGAGATCTATTTAGCTTTAAATATCTTTGGAATTCCTCCATTTGAAATTCTAGTTGAACTAAAGGTAGAGGATTTTGGGGGTTATCAATGAAACATAGTGCGATACAGTCAAAACGAGGTTTTCTAGTAATAAACAAATAGATACCTCGGATACAGGTAAACTTATCAACGGATTCTCTATCCTTTCTTTTCCATTTAAACGAATAATTTATGTTCGTATAGGATAACAAAACACTTAGAAATCCTTTATTTTTTCAACCTAATCGCTCTTTTGATTTTGGAATTTTTTTATCAATATACTGTTTCTTCTACACACACATTTCTATTCCATAATGGAAAATATCAATAGTTAGGATTCATTAAAAAAAAAAAAAAAGAATCCGTTCATGGGATAATATCTTCCCGTATCAGGCACTAATACATTTTTAACGTCTAATTAAATCGGGTAATCGTTCAAATTAAGAACAAAAGCTCGTTGCTTTTTTCCCTATAATCAATAAATTGAAGCCATTAGGGCTCTATCTCTATCCATTTATTCATCCGACCCAATTTTAAATTGAATTCATTTTGTTCCGTTTCAAAAAAGAACACAAGGGTTTGTACCGATTCGGAAAGAATGAAATATTCTTCAGAAATCTTCGTTGATCCGACATGCTATTTTTTCCATTCATTCCCTTTCAGGATCAGTCGTGGTCTTCCAAATTTTACCGATGGTATGGACGAATCCCTCGCTTCATCCAAATGTGTAAAAGATCCTAGCCGCACTTAAAAGCCGAGTACTCTACCGTTGAGTTAGCAACCCGAATAGAAAAAGTTTATGTAGATACAATCAAAAAAAAGAAAAAGATAGATAAATGTCAAAATTTATAGACCGCCTCTTAGTTCTTATGTTATCGACTTTTCAATCAAAACCCCTATTCTTATTATATCTTAGTTCAAATTCTATTCTATTAAAGAGAATCCAAGGAATCCCATCATTTGAATAATATAAGGTTATAAAGTAAAAATCAAACCTCTCGGACATAAATAAATTTATCTACTTATCACGATGAATTATATTTGTTCGATACACTGTTGTCAATATAAATGTTGAGAAACTAATACAACGGAAAATTTATTTCAATACTATTAAAAAAAGGGCTTGTGTTGGATTGGCACTATATAGTTGAAAAAAGTTTAGATAAATTTATATATTTATATAAAATATAAAGGAACAAGTATAAAAAAAATATTAGATTTATATAGATTTATTTTATTCAATCAATAATAAGTAACTAGAATAAAAAAAAGAGGATTCCTTGGTTATTATTTATTAGTAGAGTTCCAACGAAAATCGACCAATTGAAGGAACTCCCAGAATTTTATATTTCTAGGATCAAGCAACTCGGGTTTTGTCGTTCTAGAACATGAGATTTTATAGAAGCAATGGAAAATAAATATGAGTAGAATCCAAAAAGAAAAAATATATATATAAATACAAAAATTTATAATTTATATAAGAATTACTACCCCCTTTCTATTTCTTTAATTAAATTTTGTTTGATTAGGAATAAGCTACTTAAAAACCTCCGCCTTTTTTAAAAGATTCTGAACAGTTCCTGTGGGCTGAGCGCCCTTTTCAAGGAAATATAGAATAGCAGGAACGTTTAAATAACTTTGATTCTTTATCGGATCATAAAAACCTACGTTCCGAAGATCTCTTCGGGATCGAACATCAATTGCAACGATTCGATAGACGGCTCATTGGGATAGATCTAAGTAAATGAACAAGACCCCCCCTAGAAACGTATAGGAAGTTTTCTCCTCGTACGGCTCGAGAAAAAAATCATTTGTACCCATAACTCAAGTTGGATAATTCTCAAATAGCTTAAAAGAAAAAAAAATCTTTAGGCAATTTATTTCATTTTTTGAATGGTCTTTAACCCCCTCTTGTTTGTCTCATTTAATCTTTATTATTATATATTAATATATTATATACAGTTATTGATACAATTGAAAAAACGGCGTTTCCTTGTTCTGGGATCCTTTTTTCTTTGTTTTAAATCAGTGGGTTTAGACATTACTTCGGTGCTTCTTAATCCTTACAAAATGGCAGCAACATACCCCTTATTGTGATTTCTTTCTATCAAAGAATAATATAAACGCTCGATTCCCGCGCGATACACTTTGAATCGAAAGACTTTTCTCAATTCCAACAAATTTTACTTTTAAATTTAAAACTTGACTGAATCGGATCCTTTCGATTTATATATTGATATACTTACGAAGTCCAACCTATTGATTGGTATTAACCCTAGATTCTTGCCCCCTGAAAGATGAATCCATTGTTTCTACCCGAGCTCCATCATGCTATATTTTTCATTACAACCTAACAAAAATAAGGATTCTAGTGAAAACAGAACAGATGTCGGGTCAAGAGCACCTTCATTCATAGAAAAGATGGCGGATGTAAGACTAAAAATCCACACCGGATCGTGTCCTTCAAGTCGCACGTTGCTTTCTACCACAGCGTTTCAAACGAAGTTTTACCATAACAAAACATTCCTCTAATTTGGAACCCATATGTAATTGATTCAATTATGGAATCATGAATAGTCATTGGTTCCGTCGATACCTAAACATTTTAATCTATACCCTCTTTTCTTCTATACAAAGATGGTAAAAAATTTTTTGAAGCAATCTTAGCAAGACCCCACCTATTATTGTATGTTATTGTATTAATGCAACACTTTATTTTTTATTAAAAAAACTAATAGAAATATAGAAAGAATACGAATATGAAAAAAGGAATTCTTTTTTACTCTGCATCTTAAAGTGACTCAATATGGCCCATTTCCTACTTTTTTGAATACCAAAGATTCAACTCAAAAGCAATCATTAAAAATTTTTATAATAGAAAAAGTTTACTATTTCAATATCATTATTTGAATAAAGTTTTACAGTAAAGACTAAAAATTTGATTATCATAAAAAAAAATATCTTTTCTTTTCGAATTGAACCATCAACGATTTAAAGCAGATAAGTGAATTGAACAAAAACCCCATTTTTGTGTGAGATAGATAAAAAAGACCGATCTAAGAGAAGATTTAGGTACTTGTTCTTTCAATTTTAATTTTATTAATAAGATAAGATGACCGAATAGGGGTTTTTCATACCTATCAGATATACTGAACTACAGTCTTTATTATGGATCCGTTACATATGTAACTTGATTCATTGTTAATGAGATTCGGACATACACAGATATACGGATATTTAAATGAAGACCTCCTGTTAACTAATTAAGAACTATCTACCCCACGACTCTTTGGGAATGCTGAATCAGAACAAAAAAAGGATCCCTTTTGGGGAAAGGATACTCTCTAGGGACAAAGACAAACAAGTCCAGATTGGGCGCTTACTCGTAATTTTTTAGTTTACCCAAACCCTAAGAGACTTAATCCCATTAATTGAATGTAATAACCTGCCTCTTGTTTAGAATAAAGAGATCCTAATAATTTTTGGCTACCCCATTTAAGTTTAATTTGAATGGATAAAGATAAAGAATAAGATATAGGAAAGAAGGGCTCTTTCCTATTGTGATTCAAAATAAAATGTATCGTTAAAAATAAAAAATATGAGACGTAAGGTTTTTTCTTCAAATTAAGTATCTAAACCCCTTCAATATGAAGGGAATGAGCATATGATGAAAAATCCGCCATACTTTATTTAATTTTTTAATTAGTTGAATTCAACTAGGGTGTGACCTATGTTACCATCATATTTTGATCATAAACAAATATATTTAGTACTATCTGTATGTTGTGAAAAACAAAGATATGATTAATAAAAGAATCATTATAAATTATAAAAGAAACAAGAATGACATTCTATCCAATATTAGGCATTTAAACATAACGTTATTTTCAAAAGATACTTTTACTCTGATACAATGTATATACCTGGGACGAAAGGATTCGAACCTCCGAATACCGGGACCAAAACCCGTTGCCTTACCACTTGGCCACGCCCCATCTATATTTACATTCTACACTAATAAAGAATAATATTAGTATTGGGTCTTGGTCAATTCCAGGACAATTTTATATATAAAATCTTTATAGAATAGATTAGATTCTTGCTAGGATTTTTACGCGTGTAGATATAGAATTCAACCAAATTCATTGATCATTACATATAATTAAATTAAGATATTCTATGAAAGTATGATTTCTTCTATTCTCCTTTGTTTGAGAATTGGG